CCTATAAGCAGAGCTGCAAGAGAAGGTAGATGAAGCCTACGCTTCGGATGCCATTTGGATGACCTCCTCGCTCCGAGGTTCCCTTACTCTTCAATACACTCTCACAATCAAAAAAAAGAATTAAGTGCTTTAGCTGCAAACCGTTACCGTTACCGATACTACAACTACAGCTACATTCCCGTTAAAGAAGTTACCGGTTAGAGAAGTTATATGAAGCCTACGCTGCGGATCCCTTACCCAAGGAATCCGAGCTACGAGGGTACCTTTTCTCAATTCTTACTTTCTTGGGTCCCTAACCTCATTTTTCTACTAGTTAGAAGGTTAGGGAATAACAAGGTTGATTAGTATCTTCAATACTGAGCAAGAGATGAGCAGAGATGTGACCCACCCTTTCGCTATTACAGCTTACATATTCATCATACTTTTTGTAATAGGTTCCAAGACGGAGAACCATTTGGTACCCTTTTTTCTTGTTATGATCATCTAACTCGGCGTTAGTGACCACATAGTTTAATATACTTATGAGTTCCTCATAAGGAATTGGGTTATAACCAATATAGCAGTATTTGTTCGAGTTATGCGCTCTCCACATCCATTCTAGTACGTGCTCATCCGGACTTCGACGTTCTAGACGCAACGATTCCACATACTCCATGTACTCGTTAATATATTTTAGTGATTGGTCCCCGTATTCCGTCCACATGAAATTGGGGTAGTGTGGTTTAATTAGATTTATATTTAGAAATTCATTTAGTTTAGAAAGGGGTACAAGCAGATCTGCAAAGATTTGTGTATACAACCTAGGAAGAGCATCAGTCTTTCTAACATTAGTAACAAAAAAAATTGTTGTGAATTGTGAAGATAGGTTCTTCGCTACTTTTAAACTTTTCTAGTACTTTCATAGTAATAAAGATATTCATGTGATGAACAAAATCGACGCAGGTGTTCTCTGTTGTCTTTCGCTTATCCCTTTTCGAGGTTAAGACCTCCACTCTTGCCCGATGTCTCTTGTTGTTGTTTTGATCATATACGTCCATTTCAACCTTTTTTCTATGTTTAAAATCCTGCACAATTGTGAAGTAGGAAACATTATATCGAACAGGGATATTAAGTAAAGAACATAAGGCACCTATTTCGTTTATTAAGGAGACAAAATTATCTACGTCAGGATATTTTTCTTTCCAAAAGGAAAAGCAATGCTTGGCCAGTTCCTTGCATTCATTCTGCCTTTTGTAGCGATGAACCGCAAACCGACTCTATATTAGCACACATGCTCGAAACTGTTTTACCATAAATCATAGGCTTGAAGAGCTCTTTGGCCAGGGATCGTGTTAAGTTCGAATATATTCCTATATTATCCTTCTATTTTTCATACAAATAAGAATCTAGCTCCTTGCGTAAAGCGGAGTATAAATCTTGAATTTGACCATCTGAGGATTGAATTAAATTTGTTAAGCTTGCAATTTCAGTGTTTTGCAAGAAGTAGCTTACGATTTGATAAGCATTGCTCGATGCGTCGAAAGTGACAGGAATCTGATACAATATGTCATATACCTTTTTCTTCATGTAGTTTTTCCAACTTATGACCATGCTTAGAAACTGAAAAGGGTCATTCGCATGCATGGAGAAGTTAATCAAATTAAGCGACGTATACTTAGAATTAGTAAAGCGGTCGTGGTTATCGAACCACTTCCACGCATCAAACAGTGATGAGAAGCGTTTATATTTAAATGAAAGGGCACAACCTATGTATCGTTCCAGCACATTGTTACAAATAATGTCGTTAGTAGGTATACTACTTTTAAACAATAACATGCTTTGGGCTAGATCACGGTTGTGTATATTTAATATGCCAGATCGCTTAATTATACCGCGTGAGCCCACGAAGGCTGGAAAATAGAATTCTAATCCATCATAAGCATTGCTTATTTGGATTAGAAAATCCTCGTATCTTGCCCGCTGCACCCGAAATAGAAATTTCTTGCTTAAGACAGGGTATTCTATCAATCTATTAACAGCTTTGTTAGCGATGTAAGAGGAGCGAAGGAGCTCAAGTGCTTTCACAATATTTATATGTGCTAGTATTCTAGGCATAAGCAGTCCATTATTTTCAAAATCATCCCGGTAGGATCTAACAAATTTTAAAAATTGACTGTTTACCTGAAATACTTTTGATTGCAGAATATTACACACCGAACCTGAGTTTAACTCTATTGTGTAATCCTCCATATCATTCATGCTCTCATCCCCTAATAAATGACCACCAGATATATCGTTGAGAGTTTGCGCTAATTTATCATTTGATTTTACTTCGTAATCCTTAGGTTTACATATCATAGGAAGCTGTACCTTAATAGGTAAAAGACTCATCGGGAATTGACATAGGACGTAAGTATCCTCATTATTCTCATTTAATAAGAAATCCGATGATAAAGTAATGAAATTGCGCTCGAGTAAAAACTCCACTAATAGTCTTCCAATAGGGAAAGTCTCTTCTGAT